GCTAGTGTAGCTTAATTTAAAGCATGGCACTGAAGATGCTAAGATGAAAAATAATTTTTTCCGCGGGCATGCAAGGTTTGGTCCTGGCCTTAGTGTTAATTGTAACTGGAATTATACATGCAAGTTTCAGCCCTCCTGTGAGAATGCCCTAATTAATCTATTAAATAATTAGGAGCAGGTATCAGGCACACGCACGTAGCCCAAGACACCTTGCTAAGCCACACCCCCAAGGGATTTCAGCAGTAATAAACATTGATTCATGAGCGAAAGCTCGAATTAGTTAAAGTTAACAGAGTCGGTTAATCTCGTGCCAGCCACCGCGGTTATACGAGTGACTCACATTAACACACCCCGGCGTAAAGAGTGGTTTAAGAATGACCTTTAAATAACTAAAGTTTAGACCTCATAAAGCTGTTATACGCACCCATGAATGGAATAATCAACAACGAAAGTGACTTTATATATTAAGGAGCCTTGATGCCACGATAGTTGGGACCCAAACTAGGATTAGATACCCTACTATGCCCAACCACAAACTTAGACAATACATCACCATATTGTTCGCCCGAGTACTACAAGCGCTAGCTTAAAACCCAAAGGACTTGGCGGTATCCCACACCCACCTAGAGGAGCCTGTTCTATAACCGATAATCCCCGTTTAACCTCACCACTTCTTGCCATTACCGTCTATATACCGCCGTCGTCAGCTCACCTTGTGAAAGGTCAAAAGTAAGCAAAAAGAATTAAAACTCCAAAACGTCAGGTCGAGGTGTAGCAAATGAAATGGGAAGAAATGGGCTACATTTTTTACCAAAAACATACGAATGGTGAATTGAAAACATACCTAAAGGTGGATTTAGCAGTAAGAGAAGGTCAGAGTACTTCCCTGAAAATGGCTCTGGGATGCGCACACACCGCCCGTCACTCTCCTCAAAAACCTAATTATCTTTTCATAAATACATTTCTCTAACAAGAGGAGGCAAGTCGTAACATGGTAAGTGTACTGGAAAGTGCACTTGGAATCAAAATGTGGCTAAATTAGTAAAGCACCTCCCTTACACCGAGGAGACACCCATGCAAACCGGGTCATTTTGAACCTTAAAGCTAGCCTATATACCAATCTAACCGGACCTTATAAATCTAATTTATACCACAACCTTTAACCAAAACATTTTTTAACCTTCTAGTATGGGTGACAGAACAATAACTCAAGAGCAATAGCTTATGTACCGCAAGGGAAAGCTGAAAAAGAAATGAAATAAATCATTAAAGTACCAAAAAGCAGAGATTACACCTCGTACCTTTTGCATCATGATTTAGCTAGAAAAACTAGGCGAAAAGATCTTAAGTCTATCTCCCCGAAACTAAACGAGCTACTCCGAAGCAGCATTATTAGAGCTAACCCGTCTCTGTGGCAAAAGAGTGGGAAGACTTCCGAGTAGCGGTGAAAAGCCTACCGAGTTTAGTGATAGCTGGTTACCCAAGAAAAGAACTTTAGTTCTGCATTAATTCTTTACTATCTAAACAAGAATCTCTCGTCAAAGAAAACTATAAGAATTAATAGTTATTTAGAAGAGGTACAGCCCTTCTAAACCAAGATACAACTTTTAAAGTTGGGAAATGATCATAATTATTAAGGTTTCCACCTCAGTGGGCCTAAAAGCAGCCACCTGTTAAGTAAGCGTCGCAGCTCCAGCCTAACACTAAACCTATAATTTAGATATTCACTCATAACCCCCTTTATCCTATTGGGTTATTTTATAAAAATATAAAAGAACTTATGCTAAAATGAGTAATAAAGAGAACAAATCTCTCCCGACATAAGTGTATGTCAAAAAGAATTAAATCACTGACAATTAATCGACCCCAGACTGAGGTCATTATACCATTAAATCATTAACTAGAAAACCTTATCCTTCTATTCGTTAATCCCACACAGGAATGTCACCAGGAAAGATTAAAAGGAAATAAAGGAACTCGGCAAACACAAACTCCGCCTGTTTACCAAAAACATCGCCTCTTGCTAGACCATAAGAGGTCCCGCCTGCCCTGTGACAATGTTCAACGGCCGCGGTATTTTGACCGTGCAAAGGTAGCGTAATCACTTGTCTTTTAAATAAAGACCCGTATGAAAGGCACCACGAGAGTTTAACTGTCTCTATTTCCTAATCAATGAAATTGATCTATTCGTGCAGAAGCGAATATAATAACATTAGACGAGAAGACCCTATGGAGCTTTAAACACTTAAGTTAATTATGTAACCATTTATTCCTCAGGGTATAAACAAAATATATAATACTCCTAACTTAACTGTTTTTGGTTGGGGTGACCGAGGGGAAAAACAAATCCCCCTCATCGATTGAGTACTCAGTACTTGAAAATTAGAATAACAATTCTGATTAATAAAATATTTATCGAAAAATGACCCAGGATTTCCTGATCAATGAACCAAGTTACCCTAGGGATAACAGCGCAATCCTTTCTCAGAGTTCTTATCGAAGAAAGGGTTTACGACCTCGATGTTGGATCAGGACATCCTAATGGTGTAACCGCTATTAAGGGTTCGTTTGTTCAACGATTAATAGTCCTACGTGATCTGAGTTCAGACCGGAGAAATCCAGGTCAGTTTCTATCTATGAATATACTTTTCCCAGTACGAAAGGACCGGAAAAGTGGGGCCAATGCTATTAGCACGCCCCATTTTCATCTATTGAATGAAACTTAAATAGATAAGAAAAGATCGCCCACTACCCAAAAACAGGGTTGTTGAGGTGGCAGAGCCTGGTAATTGCAAAAGACCTAAGTCCTTTAATCCAGAGGTTCAAATCCTCTCCTCAACTATGCTCCAGACCACTTTACTCTATTTAATCAATCCCCTTGCCTACATTATCCCTATCCTCCTAGCCACAGCTTTCCTAACCTTAATTGAACGAAAAATTCTCGGCTACATACAATTTCGTAAAGGCCCAAATGTTGTTGGGCCTTTCGGCCTCCTTCAACCTATTGCAGATGGCTTAAAACTCTTTATTAAAGAACCTGTCCGCCCATCAGCATCATCCCCATTTTTATTCTTAACTGCCCCAACAGCAGCCTTAACTCTGGCCCTACTTATATGAATACCACTTCCACTTCCCCACTCAATTATCAACCTTAATCTAGGCTTATTATTTATCTTAGCAATTTCAAGCCTTACCGTATATACCATTTTAGGGTCCGGATGAGCATCCAACTCAAAATACGCCCTAATAGGGGCACTTCGTGCTGTAGCACAAACCATCTCCTATGAAGTAAGTCTAGGACTTATCCTACTCTCAATAATTGTACTTGCTGGAGGTTTTACCCTTCACACATTTAATACAACCCAAGAAACTATTTGACTACTAATCCCAGGCTGACCACTAGCCCTAATATGATATATTTCAACCTTAGCAGAGACCAACCGAGCCCCATTTGATTTAACAGAAGGAGAGTCAGAATTAGTTTCAGGATTTAACATCGAATATGCAGGAGGCCCATTTGCCCTATTTTTCCTAGCTGAATACACAAACATTTTATTAATAAATACCCTTTCAGTCATCCTATTTATAGGAATCTCCTACAATCCACTCTTCCCACAAATCTCAACATTTAGCCTCATGATAAAAGCTACACTACTAACATTCATTTTTTTATGAATTCGAGCATCATACCCCCGCTTTCGCTATGATCAACTTATACACTTAGTATGAAAAAACTTTTTACCCCTAACCCTAGCAATTATTTTATGACATGTGGCCCTACCACTCGCCATAACAAGCTTACCCCCCATTACTTAAGGAAGCGTGCCTGAACTAAAGGACCACTTTGATAGAGTGGATAATGAGAGTTAAAGCCTCTCCACTTCCTTCTAGAAAAATAGGACTTGAACCTACATCTAAGAGATCAAAACCCTCCGTGTTTCCTATTACACCATATTCTAAGTAGAGTCAGCTAATAAAGCTTTTGGGCCCATACCCCAACCATGTTGGTTGAAATCCTTCCTTTACTAATGAACCCTACCGTATTAACCATCCTAATTTCAAGCTTAGGCCTAGGAACTACCCTTACATTTATTGGATCACATTGACTCCTAGTATGAATAGGCCTCGAAATCAACACTTTAGCCATTATTCCCCTAATAATATGCCAACACCACCCACGAGCAGTAGAAGCCACTACAAAATATTTCATTACCCAGGCAACTGCCTCAACTTTACTATTATTTGCTAGCGTTACAAACGCTTGGACTTCAGGCGAATGAAGTCTAATTGAAATGCTTAATCCAACCTCTGCCACACTAGCAACAGTCGCACTTGCTCTAAAAATTGGCCTCGCACCTTTACACTTTTGATTACCTGAAGTACTTCAAGGCCTAGACTTAACTACAGGCCTCATCCTATCGACATGACAAAAACTAGCCCCATTCGCCATCTTACTTCAACTTTATCCTCTACTTAACCCAAACCTCCTGTTATCTTTTGGAATTCTATCAACAATCATTGGAGGATGAGGAGGACTAAACCAAACACAATTACGAAAGATTTTAGCTTACTCATCAATTGCAAACCTCGGATGAATAATTACAATTTTACATTACGCCCCAAACCTAACCCTCCTTAACCTTATTTTATATATTATCATAACACTTACAACCTTCCTATTATTTAAAATCTTTAACTCAACCAAAATTAACTCCATTGCTTCATCATCAACCAAATCCCCCCTACTATCTATTATTGCCCTACTAACCCTTCTCTCTCTAGGAGGATTACCACCACTCTCCGGATTCATACCCAAATGACTAATCCTCCAAGAATTAACAAAACAAAGCCTATTTATCCCAGCCACAATTATGGCTTTAATAGCCCTCCTCAGTTTATTCTTTTACCTACGCCTATGTTACGCTACAACACTAACTATAAACCCCAACCCAACTAATATACTATCATCCTGACGAACAAAAACCAATCATTTTACCCTCGTTTTATTAACATCAGCAACCTTATCAATCCTCCTTCTTCCCCTAACACCTGCAATCTTCACACTTACCTCGTAGGAATTTAGGTTAACAACAGACCAAAAGCCTTCAAAGCTTTAAGTAGAAGTGAAAATCTTCTAATTTCTGCTAAGATTTGCAAGACTTTATCTCACATCTTCTGAATGCAACCCAGATGCTTTTATTAAGCTAAAACCTTCTAGATAAATAGGCCTCGATCCTATAAAAACTTAATTAACAGCTAAGCGTTCAATCCAGCGAACTTCTATCTAGGCTTTCTCCCGCCGCCTAACAGAAAGGCGGGAGGAAAGCCCCGGGAGGGAGGAAACCTCCGTCTTTGGATTTGCAATCCAATGTATTACAACTACTTCGGGACTTTGGTAAGAAGAGGACTTTGACCTCTGTACACGGAGCTACAATCCGCCACTTAATTCTCAGCCATCTTACCTGTGGCAATTAATCGTTGACTATTTTCTACCAACCACAAAGATATCGGCACCCTTTACTTGATTTTTGGTGCATGAGCAGGCATAGTTGGGACAGCCCTAAGCCTTCTAATTCGAGCCGAACTGGGACAGCCAGGATCGCTTTTAGGTGATGATCAGATTTATAATGTGATCGTAACCGCCCATGCTTTTGTAATAATCTTCTTTATGGTTATACCAATCATGATTGGTGGTTTTGGAAATTGACTGGTTCCCTTAATAATTGGTGCACCAGATATAGCTTTTCCACGAATAAATAATATAAGCTTCTGACTCCTTCCACCATCATTTCTTCTCCTTCTCGCTTCTGCAGGAGTGGAAGCTGGAGCGGGTACCGGTTGAACAGTTTACCCACCACTAGCAAGCAATTTAGCTCATGCTGGGCCATCCGTTGATTTAGCCATCTTCTCCCTTCATTTAGCCGGTATTTCATCAATCTTAGCCTCAATTAACTTTATTACAACCATCATTAATATAAAACCACCAACTATTTCCCAATACCAAACACCGTTATTTGTTTGATCCATTCTTGTGACCACTATTCTTCTTCTCCTCTCCCTTCCAGTTCTTGCAGCAGGAATTACAATATTACTTACAGACCGTAACCTTAACACTACATTCTTTGACCCTGCAGGCGGAGGAGATCCTATCCTTTACCAACATTTATTCTGATTCTTCGGTCACCCTGAAGTTTATATTTTAATTTTACCTGGCTTCGGAATAATTTCACATGTAGTAGCTTATTACTCAGGTAAAAAAGAACCATTTGGATATATGGGTATAGTTTGAGCAATAATAGCAATTGGCCTACTTGGTTTCATTGTATGAGCCCATCATATATTTACAGTAGGTATAGACGTAGATACCCGAGCCTATTTTACTTCTGCAACAATAATTATTGCTATTCCCACAGGCGTAAAAGTATTTAGCTGACTAGCAACCCTTCACGGTGGATCAATTAAATGAGACACTCCTCTGCTTTGAGCTCTAGGGTTCATCTTTCTTTTTACAGTAGGAGGTCTAACAGGAATTGTATTAGCTAATTCTTCATTAGATATTGTTCTTCATGATACTTACTACGTAGTAGCCCACTTCCACTATGTTCTTTCAATAGGAGCAGTATTTGCCATCATAGCAGGCTTCATTCACTGATTCCCTTTAATATCTGGCTTTACCCTTCACCAAACTTGAACAAAAATCCAATTTGCAGTAATATTTATCGGAGTTAACTTAACTTTCTTCCCTCAACATTTCCTAGGCCTTGCAGGCATACCACGACGGTATTCAGATTACCCAGACGCATATACCCTATGAAATACAGTTTCATCCATCGGCTCTTTAATTTCTCTTGTTGCTGTAATTATACTATTATTCATCATCTGAGAAGCGTTTGCCTCAAAACGAGAAGTTTTATCTGTTGAACTTCCTCATACAAATGTAGAATGATTACATGGCTGCCCTCCACCTTATCACACTTATGAAGAACCAGCATTTGTTCAAGTTCAACGACCCTCTTTTTAACAAGAAAGGAAGGAATTGAACCCCCATATGCTGGTTTCAAGCCAGCCACATCACCACTCTGTCACTTTCTTTATAAGATACTAGTAAAATATATTACACTACCTTGTCAGGGTAGAATTGTGAGTTAAACTCCCGCGTATCTTAATTTGTAATGGCACACCCCTCACAATTAGGATTTCAAGATGCAGCCTCCCCCGTTATGGAAGAACTTATTCATTTTCACGACCACACACTAATAATTGTATTTTTAATTAGCACCCTAGTTCTCTATATTATTACAGCAATAGTAACAACTAAGCTCACAAACAAATACATTCTTGATTCTCAAGAAATTGAGATCGTTTGAACCATTTTACCCGCTATTATTCTTATCATAATTGCCCTCCCATCACTACGAATTTTATACCTCATAGATGAAATTAATGATCCCCACCTAACTATTAAAGCTATAGGTCACCAATGATACTGAAGCTATGAATATACAGATTACGAAGACCTAGGATTTGACTCTTATATAATTCAAACCCAAGACTTAACCCCAGGCCAATTCCGTTTATTAGAAACAGATCACCGTATAGTAGTACCCATAGAATCACCCATTCGAGTTCTAGTATCAGCAGAAGATGTATTACATTCATGAGCTGTTCCAGCTTTAGGTGTAAAAATAGATGCCGTTCCAGGACGACTTAACCAAACTGCCTTCATCATTTCGCGTCCTGGCGTCTATTACGGTCAATGTTCAGAAATTTGTGGCGCCAATCACAGCTTTATACCTATCGTAGTAGAAGCAGTTCCCCTAGAACACTTCGAAGCCTGATCTTCATCAATATTAGAAGAAGCCTCATTAAGAAGCTAAACCGGGCCTAGCATTAGCCTTTTAAGCTAAATATTGGTGATTCCCTACCACCCTTAATGATATGCCTCAATTAAACCCCAACCCATGATTTTTAATTTTATTATTCTCATGAATTGTTTTCCTCACTATCTTACCAAACAAAGTAATAAGTCATCTATTTAACAATAACGCTACCCTAAAAAGTACTGAAAAACCTAAACCCAACCCTTGAAATTGACCATGATTATAAGCTTCTTTGACCAATTCTTAAGCCCCTCACTTGTCGGAATTCCTCTTATTGCCCTAGCAATCTTAATTCCATGATTAATTTTTCCTACCCCCTCCAGCCGATGATTAAATAACCGATTAATTACTCTCCAAGCCTGATTTATTAATCGTTTTATTTACCAACTTATACAACCCATAAATCTTGGAGGACATAAATGAGCCGTACTATTTACAGCCCTAATGTTATTCCTAATTACTATTAACCTTCTAGGCCTTCTCCCATACACCTTTACCCCTACAACACAACTTTCACTAAATATAGCATTTGCCCTACCATTATGACTTACAACTGTATTAATTGGTATACTAAATCAACCCACCATTGCACTAGGTCACCTTCTACCAGAAGGAACACCAACCCCTCTGATTCCTATTCTCATTATCATCGAAACTATTAGTTTATTTATCCGACCATTAGCTCTAGGTGTCCGATTAACCGCCAATTTAACAGCTGGCCATTTATTAATGCAACTAATTGCCACAGCAGCCTTTGTCCTCCTAACTATAATACCAACCGTAGCCCTACTTACTTCCTTAATTTTATTTTTATTGACAGTCTTAGAAGTAGCTGTAGCAATAATTCAAGCATATGTATTTGTCCTCCTATTAAGTCTATATTTACAAGAAAACGTATAATGGCTCACCAAGCACACGCATACCACATAGTTGACCCAAGCCCATGACCCCTTACAGGAGCTACCGCTGCCCTTCTTATAACATCGGGTTTAGCCATTTGATTCCACTTCCACTCACTTCTACTCCTTTATCTAGGATTTACCCTCCTCTTTCTAACAATAATCCAATGATGACGTGATGTTATCCGAGAAGGAACATTCCAAGGCCATCACACACCTCCTGTACAAAAAGGCCTTCGTTACGGAATAATTTTATTTATCACGTCAGAAGTCTTTTTCTTTTTAGGCTTTTTCTGAGCCTTTTACCATTCTAGCCTTGCACCTACCCCTGAACTAGGAGGATGCTGACCACCAACAGGAATTAACCCTCTAGACCCATTCGAAGTACCACTCTTAAACACCGCAGTTCTCCTAGCTTCCGGAGTAACCGTGACTTGAGCACACCATAGCCTAATAGAAGGTAACCGAAAAGAAGCAATTCAAGCCCTTACCTTAACCATAATTCTAGGAATTTACTTCACATTCCTTCAAGCCATAGAATATTATGAAGCACCATTCACTATTGCTGATGGAGTCTACGGAACAACATTTTACGTAGCTACAGGATTCCACGGCCTCCACGTTATTATCGGTTCAACATTTTTAGCAGTTTGTCTTCTACGACAAGTCCAATATCACTTTACATCAGAACATCACTTTGGCTTCGAAGCCGCAGCATGATACTGACATTTTGTAGATGTAGTGTGATTATTCCTTTATGTATCCATCTATTGATGAGGCTCATAATTGCTTTTCTAGTATAAATTAGTACAAGTGATTTCCAATTATTTAATCTTGGTTTAAACCCAAGGAGGAGTAATGAACCTCATCATGTCGTCTGTCGCGACCACGGCCCTGGTTTCCCTAATCCTCGCTTTAATTGCATTTTGACTTCCATCATTAAATCCAGATAATGAAAAATTATCCCCATATGAATGTGGCTTTGACCCCCTAGGAAGTGCCCGCCTCCCTTTTTCCCTCCGCTTCTTCTTAGTAGCCATCCTATTTCTCCTATTTGATTTAGAAATCGCCCTCCTTTTACCACTGCCTTGAGGGAATCAACTATTAACACCTCTCCTTACCCTACTTTGAGCAGCAACTATTCTAATCTTACTCACCCTTGGTCTCATTTATGAATGACTTCAAGGAGGACTTGAATGAGCAGAATAGATGTTTAGTCTAAACTAAGACCACTAATTTCGGCTTAGTAAACTATGGTGAAAACCCATAAACATCTTATGTCCCCCATATATTTTAGCTTTACCTCAGCATTCATCCTAGGTTTAATAGGTCTTGCATTTAACCGCTCACACCTTTTATCCGCCCTTCTATGTCTTGAAGGTATAATACTTACCCTATTCATCGCTACCGCAATCTGATCAATAATACTAAACTCTACCTCTAGCTCTATTATTCCTATAATTATACTAACATTCTCCGCCTGTGAAGCTAGCGCAGGATTGGCTATTCTAGTCGCCGCCTCCCGCTCACACGGCTCCGACAACCTACAAAATCTTAACCTTCTTCAATGTTAAAAATTTTAATCCCAACAATTATATTATTCCCTACTGCCTGATTCTCTCATAAAAAATGATTATGAACTACCACTTCCACCCATAGCCTCCTTATTGCTACAATAAGCTTACTTTGATTCAAATGAAATACGGATATTGGCTGAGACTTCTCTAACCAATACCTAGCCGTCGATCCCTTATCTACTCCTTTACTCATTTTAACATGCTGGCTCCTACCATTAATAATTCTAGCTAGCCAAAATCATATTTCTCCAGAACCCTTAACCCGACAACGAACTTATATTTCCCTCCTAATTTTCCTACAATTTTTTCTCATCATAGCATTTTCTGCAACAGAAATAATCTTATTTTACATTATATTTGAAGCTACACTTATCCCAACACTCATTATTATTACACGATGAGGTAACCAAACAGAACGCCTAAACGCAGGAACTTACTTTTTATTTTATACCTTAATTGGATCCCTTCCTCTACTTATTGCCTTATTATTTATACAAAATAACCTCGGCTCCCTCTCAATATTTATTATTCAACATTCCCAATACACTAATCTTTACTTATGGGCAAACAAATTCTGATGGGCTGCCTGCATTATCGCTTTCCTTGTCAAAATACCCCTTTATGGAGTCCATCTTTGATTACCAAAAGCGCACGTAGAAGCCCCAATCGCTGGCTCAATAATTCTAGCTGCAGTATTACTAAAACTTGGGGGTTACGGAATAATACGTATCATTATTATGCTTAACCCCCTTTCCAAAGAAATAGCTTATCCATTTTTAATCTTGGCCATTTGAGGTGTTGTAATGACTAGCTCCATTTGTCTACGACAAACGGACTTAAAATCCCTAATCGCCTACTCCTCAGTCAGCCATATAGGCCTTGTTGCAGCAGCCATCCTTATCCAAACCCCATGAAGCTTTGCAGGAGCAACAACACTAATAATTGCCCATGGATTAATCTCTTCAGCCCTATTCTGCCTAGCTAACACCAACTACGAACGCATTCACAGCCGAACCCTACTTTTAGCCCGGGGAATCCAAATTATCCTTCCACTTATAGCAACCTGATGATTCCTAGCTAACCTCGCCAACCTTGCCTTACCTCCATCTCCCAACCTTATAGGAGAACTCTTTATTATTACATCATTATTTAACTGATCCAACTGAACTTTAATTCTCACAGGAAGTGGAGTACTAATTACAGCATCCTATTCCCTTTACATATTTCTCATAACTCAACGAGGACCAACATCCAACCACCTCATCTCCCTTAATCCCTCCCACACACGAGAACATCTCCTACTCAGCCTCCATATTATGCCCGTATTATTATTAATCCTTAAGCCAGAACTTATCTGAGGCTGAACATTTTGTATTTATAGTTTAATTAAAACATTAGATTGTGGTTCTAAAGACAAAAGTTAAAATCTTTTTATTTACCGAGAGAGGTCCGGGACACGAAGATCTGCTAATTCTTCTTATCATGGTTCAAACCCATGGCTCACTCGGCCCTTGAAAGATAATAGTAATCTATTGGTCTTAGGAACCAAAAACTCTTGGTGCAACTCCAAGCAAGAGCTATGAATATTATCTTTAACTCATCCTTCCTACTAATCTTCATTATTCTTACTTTACCATTAATCTCCTCACTTTCACCAAAAGAACTTAAACCAAACTGATTATCCTCATACGTAAAAACCGCTGTGAAAATTTCCTTTTTTCTTAGCTTAATTCCTTTATTTATCTTTCTCGACCAAGGTTTAGAATCAATTGTTACCAACTGAAATTGAATAAATATGGGCCCTTTCGATATTAACATAAGCTTCAAATTTGATCTTTACTCAATCATCTTTACACCTGTAGCCCTATACGTTACTTGATCTATTCTTGAATTTGCCCTCTGATATATACATTCTGACCCTAACATAAATCGCTTTTTCAAATATCTTTTATTATTTTTAATTTCAATAATTATTCTAGTCACTGCCAACAACATATTTCAACTATTTATTGGCTGAGAAGGAGTTGGAATTATATCCTTCCTGCTTATTGGCTGATGATACAGCCGGGCAGACGCTAATACAGCAGCATTACAGGCCGTTATCTACAACCGAATTGGTGACGTTGGGTTAATTTTAAGTATAGCCTGACTAGCCACTAACCTTAACTCATGAGAAATCCATCAACTATTCATTTTATCTAAAAATAAAGATCTAACATTACCACTTCTTGGTCTCGTATTAGCCGCAGCTGGAAAATCAGCACAATTTGGTCTACACCCATGACTACCTTCAGCTATAGAAGGTCCTACACCAGTATCAGCATTACTCCACTCAAGCACAATAGTTGTAGCAGGTATCTTCCTTCTAATCCGCCTCCACCCTCTTATTCAAGACAATAAATTAATTCTAACAGTCTGCCTATGCCTCGGAGCACTTACTACCCTCTTTACAGCCACATGTGCCCTTACCCAAAATGATATCAAAAAAATTATTGCTTTCTCAACATCAAGTCAACTAGGATTAATAATAGTTACTATTGGCCTCAACCAACCTCAACTGGCCTTCCTCCATATCTGCACCCATGCCTTCTTTAAAGCGATACTCTTCCTTTGCTCCGGATCTATTATTCATAGCCTCAACAATGAGCAAGATATCCGAAAAATAGGAGGCCTCCACAAACTCCTACCATTTACCTCAACCTCCTTAACAATTGGTAGCTTAGCCCTAACAGGTATACCATTCCTATCAGGTTTCTTTTCAAAAGACGCCATCATTGAATCCATAAACACTTCCCACTTAAACGCCTGAGCCCTAATCCTAACCCTTGTAGCAACATCTTTCACAGCTATTTACAGCCTTCGTCTTATCTTTTTTGCACTCATAAATTACCCTCGATTTAATACACTTTCCCCAATTAATGAAAATAACCCATTAGTAATTAACCCTATTAAACGTCTTGCTTACGGAAGTATTATTGCTGGTCTAATTATTACCCTTAATCTGACCCCAACAAAAACCCAAATTATAACTATATCTCCCCTACTTAAACTGTCTGCCCTATTAGTTACAATTTCAGGCCTGCTTCTAGCCCTAGAACTTACTAATCTAACCAACTCTCACTTTAAAATCAACCCTACACTCCACTACCACCACTTCTCTAATTTACTAGGCTACTTCCCTTCAATCATTCACCGACTTCTTCCAAAAACTAGCCTAAACTGAGCCCAATACATCTCAACACACTTAATTGACCAAACCTGAAGCGAAAAAATTGGCCCTAAAAGCAGTCTTATCCAACAAATATTTCCCATTAAACTATCTACTCAACCCCAACAAGGCTTAATCAAAACCTACCTAACACTTCTTTTCTTAACACTTACCCTAGTTATCCTAATTATCTTGACCTAACTACCCGCAAAGTACCTCAAGATAAACCCCGAGTCAATTCTAATACCACAAACAAAGTTAATAATAGAACTCAACCCCCTAAAACTAATATTCAACCACCATCAGAGTACAACAAGGAAACCCCTAAGAAATCCCCCCGCACCATATCTAAATTACTTAATTCCTCAACCCCCGTTCAATGTAAACCTCATCCCTTAACCATAAAATATTTTCCAGACACAAAAAGCCCTACTAAATAAAACCCGACATACAACAATACAGACCAATCTCCCCATGCCTCTGGATAAGGCTCAGCAGCAAGCGCTGCCGTATAAGCAAAAACTACCAATATCCCCCCTAAATAAATTAAGAACAAAATTAAAGACATAAAAGATCCACCATGACCAACCAACAGACCACACCCAACCCCTGCAGCAGTAACTAAACCCAAAGCAGCATAATAAGGAGAAGGATTGGATGCTACCCCTATTAAACCTAAAATTAAACCAATTATTATTACAAACATAAAATATATCATTATTCTTACCTGGGCTTTAACCAAGACCAATAACTTGAAAAACTATCGTTGTTCATTCAACTATAAGAACTAATGGCCACCAATATTCGAAAAACTCACCCACTCCTTAAAATTATAAACCACGCCCTAGTTGATCTACCCGCCCCATCTAATATTTCATTATGATGAAATTTTGGCTCACTAATAGGACTATGTTTAGTTATCCAAACAATTACAGGACTCTTCCTAGCTATACATTATACCGCAGATATTTCCATAGCTTTCTCCTCAGTAGTCCATATTTGCCGCGATGTCAACTATGGCTGACTAATCCGTAATATTCACGCTAATGGAGCCTCACTCTTCTTTATCTGTGTTTACCTTCACATTGCCCGGGGCCTATACTACGGCTCTTACCTTAATAAAGAAACTTGAAACATTGGCGTAGTCCTCCTTTTCCTATTAATAGCAACAGCCTTCGTCGGCTACGTCCTTCCATGAGGACAAATATCCTTTTGAGGGGCTACAGTCATTACCAACCTTTTATCCGCATTTCCTTATATTGGGGATATGCTAGTACAATGAATCTGAGGGGGGTTTTCAGTAGACAACGCCACCCTTACACGCTTTTTTGCCTTTCACTTCCTCCTTCCATTTCTAATCATAGCCCTATCAGTTATTCACCTCCTATTCCTTCATGAATCCGGCTCTAATAATCCTCTTGGTATTAATTCCGACGCAGATAAAATCCCATTCCACCCCTACTTCTCTTATAAAGACCTACTTGGCTTCTTTGTTATAATTTTCTTCTTAACTTTATTAGCCCTGTTCCTACCTAATCTCCTAGGAGATGCTGAAAACTTTATCCCAGCAAATCCACTTGTTACCCCACCCCACATCAAACCCGAGTGATACTTCTTATTTGCCTATGCCATCTTACGCTCCATCCCTAATAAATTAGGAGGAGTCCTAGCACTCCTGTTCTCCATCTTCATCCTTCTATTAGTTCCCCTTCTCCACACCTCTAAACAACGAAGTAACGTCTTCCGACCTTTAACACAAATCTTCTTCTGGTCCCTTGTAGCTAATTCAATTATTTTAACTTGAATTGGAGGACAACCCGTAGAACAACCATTTATTATAGTAGGACAAATCGCCTCAATCTCCTACTTTACCTTATTTCTTATTATCATACCACTTACCAGCTGATGAGAAAACAAAATCCTCAGCCTAAACTAGTTTTGGTAGCTTAACTTAAAAGCGTCGACCTTGTAAGTCGAAGATCGGGGGTTTAAACCCCTCCCAAAACACATCAGTGGAAGGAGGGTTAAAACCCCTCCCAAAACACATCAGGGGAAGGAGGGTTAAACTCCTGCCCTTGGCTCCCAAAGCCAAGATTCTGCCTAAACTGCCCCCTGATAGCTATTATAGCGAACAAAAACACCAAATGAAAAATTTTGGTTTTTGTTCGTCAGTATGACATATATATGATATAGTCCACATATACTGATATACCACATAATACCCATATTCCATAGTGACTAATACAGATATTCCCCTACTATATAACATATACTATGCTTAATCACCATTAATCGACATTCCCCTATACTATTACATACTATGCTTAATCCACATTAGACTACTGTCAGCTATATCATTTCATAAGATAATTTAACCCTCATTAACCTATAATCAGTAATTTCATAGCATAATATTTTTCACTTAACCCTATCTTACATGGTATTATTTAATGAAGTTGGCGAGAGATCCGTATTTATCTCTTGAATGAAAAAAATTGTACGGTTTGTGGTACATTACTGTTTTATCCCCTAATATTGATCAAATCTGGCATCTGATTACTGCTCGAACTACATATGATCCTTGATCGTGTCAGGAATGTCAGCCCCCTAGTTCCCTTTAATGGCATAATTATCCTTGATCGTATCAAGATTTATCGTCCGCCCTGCTTTTTTATTTCGGTATGAAGCAAATAACTACTCCCCGGAAGGGCTCATTTGGTACACTAAGGTAGACTTGAGCTATCCTCGACACTTTTCTTATCATATCTCATTACTTCTAATTCAGGAGATTAGATTGTCAAGCTCACCATTACTGAAAGGGATAGAAAATATTAGGCCATATAGGACAAGTTTGGGTTTTTTGATTAGTAATGCAAAGGTTTAAAAAAAACACTGTTTTTAACCCCCCCGGAAAGAAGTCTCCTATAATAGTGTGTGTAAAATACACTTCATTATTCTAATACATTGATCACTTTATCTGGCATAAATCTTATATTATTAGACTCACCCCGGGTTTCGGAAAAAAATTCAAACCTTTTTAAAAAAAAAGTTTTTTTGGTAAAAACCCCCCTCCCCCTTAATATACACGGTTATCTCGAAAAACCCCTAAAACGAGGGCCGACGTATATTTTTTTTATAGAATTGTTGCGGTAATTTCTCTATATATATTGTAACAATGTGAT